ATCTATTCGAACTCCTTTTACTTGTAGGAGTGCGTCTTGGATATGTCGATTATGTTACGGCCGGAGTCCTACTCATGGCGACTTGGTGGAATTGGGAGAAGCTGTAGGTATTATTGCGGGTCAATCCATTGGAGAACCGGGTACTCAACTAACATTAAGAACGTTTCATACCGGTGGAGTATTCACAGGGGGTACTGCAGAACATGTGCGAGCCCCCTCTAATGGAAAAATTCAATTTAATGAGGATTTAGTTCATCCCACACGTACACGTCATGGGCATCCGGCTTTTCTCTGTTCTATAGACTTGTATGTAACTATTGAGAGTGAAGATATTCTACATAACGTGACTATTCCATCAAAAAGCCTTCTTTTAGTTCAAAATGATCAATATGTGGAATCAGAACAAGTGATTGCTGAAATTTGCGCGGGAACATACCCTTTTAATTTGACAGAGAGGGTTCGAAAATATATTTATTCCGATTCAGAAGGAGAAATGCACTGGAGTACCGGCGTATACCATACATCTGAATTTACATATAGCAATGTCCATTTTTTACCAAAAACAAGTCATTTATGGATATTATTGGGGGGTTCAGGCAGATCCAGTACAGTCCCATTTTCGCTACACAAGGATCAAGATCAAATGAACACACATCCTCTTTCTGTCGAAAAGAAATATATTTCGAACTCCTCAGTAAATTCAGAAAATAATGATCAAGTTCAATACAAATTATTTACTTCAGATCTTTCGAGTAAAAAAAAAAGTGAGATTTCTGATTATTCAGAACTTAATAGAATCAAAAGTACTGGTCATTGTAATCTCATATATCCTGCAATTCTCCACGAGAATTTTGATTTCTTGGCAAAGAGACGCAGAAATAGATTTATCGTGCCATTCCAATCGATTCAAGAACAAGAGAAAGAACTAATATCCCCTTCCGATATCTCGATTGAAATACCTATAAATGGCATTTTCTGTAAAAAAAGTATTTTTGCTTATTTCAACGATCCTCAATACCAACAAGGAAACAGTTCCGGAATTACTAAGTATGGGTCTGTAGGGGCGCATTCAATCGTCAAAAAAGAGGATTCGGTTGAGTATCGGAGAGTCAAAGAATTTAAGTCAAAATACCGAATGAAAGTACATTGCTCTTTTTTCATTCCTGAGGAAGTGTATATTTTACCCGAATCTTCTTCCTTAATGGTACGTAATAATAGTATTATTGGAATAGATACACAAATCATGTTAAATATAAGAAGTCGGGTAAGCGGATTGGTACGAATAGAGAGAAAAAAAAAAAAAACGGAACTTAAAATTATTTCTGGAGATCTCCATTTTCCGGGGGAGACAGATAAGATATCGCGATACAGTGGTATCTTAATACCACCAGGAAGGGTAAAAACAAATTCTGTAAAAACAAATTCTAAGGAATCAAAAAAAAAAAAAAAAAATTGGATCTATGTCCAACGGATCACACTTACCAAGAAAAAGGATTTTCTTTTGGTTCGGCCAGTAATCCTATATAAAAAAAAAATAGTATATGATATCAATTTCGAAACACTTTTCCCCCCGGATCTATTGCGGGAAAAGGAAACTCTGAAACTTCAAGTTGTCAATTATATTCTTTATGGAAATGGTAAACCAATTCGGGAAATTTATGACACAAGTAGTCAATTAGTTCGTACTTGTTTAGTCTTGAATTGGGATGAAGACAAAAAAAGTTCTTCTATCGAAGGGGCTCGTGCTTCTTTTGTTGAAGTAAGTACAAATGGTCTGACTCGTGATTTCCTAAAAATAAACTTAAACTTAGCGGAATCCCGTATTTCCGATATCAACAGAAAACGGAACGATTCATTAGGTTTAGGATCGATCTCCCATATTGGGTTAGATCGTGCCAATATTAATTCATTTTTTTCCATTTATTCCAATCAACAATCACTTAAACAAAATGAAGTAACTATAAGTACGTTGTTGAATAGAAATAGAAATAAAGAATGTCAATCTTTAATAATTTTGTCATCATCTAATTGTTTTCAAATGGATCCATTCAACGATGTAAAATATCAGAATGTCATAAAAGAATTAACTAAAAGAGAGGCTAGAATCCCAATTAGGAATTCGCCGGGTCCTTTAGGAACAGCGCTTGAAATTGCAAATTTTTATTCAGTCTACCATTATTTACTAACTCATAATCAGATCTCGGTAACTAAATATTTGAAACTTGACAATTTAAAAAAGACTTTTCAAGTACTTAAATATTATTTAATGGAGGAGAACAAGATAATTTTTAATTCCGATTCGTGCATTAACAGTGTTTTGAATCCATTCAAATTGAATTGGTATTTTCTCCATCATAATTATCATCATCATTTTTGTGAAGAAACATTCACAATAATTAACCTGGGACAGTTTATTTGCGAAAATGTATGTATGGCCAAAAACGCACCACACCTAAAACCGGGTCAAGTTATAATTGTTCACGTTGAGTCTATAGTACTAAGATCAGCTAAGCCTTATTTGGCCACTCCCGAAGCAACTGTTCATCGTCATTATGGAGAAATCCTTTACGGAGGAGAGACTTTAGTTTCATTTATGTATGAAAAGTCGAGATCTAGTGATATAACGCAGGGTCTTCCAAAAGTGGAACAAGTGGTAGAAGTACGCTCAATTGATTCAATATCGATAAACCTAAAAAAGAGAGTTGAGGGTTGGAACGCGTGTAGAACAAGAATTCTTGGAATTCCTTGGGGATTCTTGATTGGTGCTGAGCTAACTATAGTACAAAGTCGTATCTCTTTGGTTAATAAGATCCAAAAGATTTATCGATCTCAAGGGGTGCAGATCCATAATAGGCATATAGAAATTATTGTACGTCAAATAACATCAAAAGTGTCGGTTTCCGAAGATGGAATGTCTAATGTTTTTTCACCCGGAGAACTAATTGGGTTGTTGCGAGCGGAACGCACGGGGCGGGCTTTGGAAGAAGTGATCTGTTACCGAGCTATGCTCTTGGGAATCACGAGAGCATCTCTGAATACTCAAAGTTTCATCTCCGAGGCAAGTTTTCAAGAAACTGCTCGTGTTTTATCAAAAGCAGCTCTCTGCGGACGTATCGATTGGCTGAAAGGCCTGAAAGAAAACGTTGTTCTAGGCAGTATGATACCCGTTGGTACCGGATTCAAAGGATTAGTGCACCGCTCAAGGCAACATACGAGCATTCCTTTAAGATTAAAAACTAAAAACAAGAATTTATTCGAGGGGGAAATGGGAGATATTTTGTTCCACCACAGAGAGTTATTTGATTCTTGCATTTCAAAAAATCGATATGATACATCAGAACAATAATTTATAGGATTTAATGATTCCTAAGAATGGATTCATACTTTTAACTATATAAACTCTAGGTGGTTCTTTTATTTGTTCCATTTACACGCGATTTGGTAATGTGATTTTGGATATTTATATAGTATAGTAATAAGGAAATGAAAAAAAAAAAGAATAAAGAATAGAAAGAAATAAATCACTTGGGTCATGTATCAACACCCAATCTTCGAGAAAAGAGGAAAAGAGAAGGTTCCCTCGGAACAGTTATTTATTTCAGGGTATCCCGTCTTTTTTTTTTTCAATGAAAAAAAAAAGAGAGGAAGTGTAGGGAGAAATGATAAGAAGATATTGGAATATTAATTTGGAAGAGATGCTGGAAGCAGGAGTTCATTTTGGTCATGCTATTAAAAAGTGGAATCCAAAAATGGCACCTTATATCTCTGCAAAGCGTAAAGGTATTCATATTACAAATCTTACTAGAACTGCTCGTTTTTTATCAGAAACTTGTGATTTAGTTTTTGATGCAGCAAGTAGTCGAAAACAATTCTTAATTGTTGGTACCAAAAAAAGAGCAGCGGATTCGGTAGCGCGGGCTGCAATAAGGGCTCGGTGTCATTATGTTAATAAAAAGTGGCTCGGCGGTATTTTAACGAATTGGTCCACTACAGAAATGAGACTTCAAAAGTTCAGGGACTTAAGAATGGACCAAAAGACGGGGAAATTCAATCGCCTTCCGAAAAGGGATGTGGCTCGATTAAAGAGACAGTTATCTCACTTGCAAAAATATCTGGGCGGGATCAAATATATGACGGGTTTACCAGATATTGTAATAATCGTTGATCAGCAAGAAGAATATACGGCTCTTCAGGAATGTATCACTTTGGGAATTCCGACAATTTGTTTAATTGATACAAATTGTGACCCCGATCTCGCAGATATTTCGATTCCTGCGAATGATGACGCTATGGCTTCAATCCGATTCATTCTTAACAAATTAGTATTTGCAATTTGTGAAGGTCGTTCTAGCTATATACGAAATCCCTAATTAATAATACCATATAAGATCAAAAAGTTCTTTTGAAAATTCCCTAGACTGATAAATTGATGGAATCCTTTACTATTCCTGAATCGTGCAAAAGAAATAAAAAGAATTTAGGGATATTATGTGATTCGTTTGTATCCAAAATATACAATTCCAGTGGGCAAGCCTAAACTAAAAAAGGGTTGAATCAAAATAATTTCTTGTAAGGTTTTTTTCTTTCAGAGGACAATATGAATGTTTTCTCATCTTCCATCAACACATTAAAAGGCTTATATGATATATCCGGCGTAGAAGTAGGCCAGCATTTTTATTTGAAACTTGGTGGTTTCCAAGTTCATGCCCAAGTACTTATTACTTCTTGGGTTGTAATTGCTATCTTATTAGGTTCCACCATTGTAGCTGTTCGGAATCCGCAAACCATCCCTAGTGACGGTCAGAATTTCTTCGAATATGTCCTTGAATTTATTCGAGATGTGAGCAAAACTCAAATTGGAGAGGAATATGGTCCATGGGTTCCTTTTATTGGAACTATGTTTCTATTTATTTTTGTTTCTAATTGGTCAGGGGCGCTTTTACCTTGGAAAATCATACAGTTACCTCATGGAGAGTTAGCCGCACCCACAAATGATATAAATACTACCGTTGCTTTAGCTTTACTTACGTCAATTGCATATTTTTATGCGGGCCTTAGCAAAAAAGGATTAGGTTATTTCGTTAAATACATTCAACCAACTCCAATTCTTTTACCCATTAATATTTTAGAAGATTTCACAAAACCTTTATCGCTTAGCTTTCGACTTTTCGGAAATATATTAGCGGACGAATTGGTAGTTGTTGTTCTTGTTTCTTTAGTACCTTCAGTGGTTCCTATACCTGTTATGCTCCTTGGATTATTTACAAGCGGTATTCAAGCTCTTATTTTTGCAACGTTAGCTGCGGCTTATATAGGCGAATCCATGGAGGGGCACCATTGACTAAGTTTCGAAATCGTCTTTATTTTTGAACTTAGTGCAAGGCAATCCATGCCTTTCTCAACTCAAGATAATTTACATATATGGATATGGACATAAATACACACATAAATAGACAAAAAGGTCTATACGATCTAGGGGAAGAATCAAAAGGATTACGATATTGGCGGATTGTCAAAGTAAAAAAAGGGGGGGGAAGAGATCGAAAAGATCTTTTTCCTAAAATGTGTTTGCCCTATTTCTATCTCCTTCCAATAAATATTCTCTTGATATTGTCTTGATTGTTTTGTTCATTCAATTCCAATCTTAGGAGTCATAATCTGAATGAGAATTCTTTATTTGTTTACGATCCTAAAACTCAAAAAGAAAAAGAAGGGGGTTCCATGCAGTGATTCTCATTTCAGTCGACTTTATTCAATTCAACGATTGACCAAAAGAATAATAAATAATAAATTACATGAACTTAGATCAATCAAAGATTTTGATTTCTATGCAATGATTCAGGCAATGATTCAGATTAATGAATTCACCCTTTTAGATTGATTGTATCTATGTGGGATTATAAGAAATAAAAAGAAAAGGAAGAAAGCAAAGAGTTTACAAAAAATGAGATTCAGAAAAAAAAGGTTGTTTAAGAGAGTGAGATCCAACTGGATGTATGGAATATATATAATGGCTAGAAAACAACTTTCGTTTATAGATGTTTCTAAAAAAAAAGAAGAATCCGATGAAATCCAAGATACGATACGAATAATTAGTTTACTTTATCGAAGAAAAACATGTATATGTAATAGTAGGCTAGTTCTATATGAGCGAAAAGATATATCTAATCGCTCCACTACTACTCAGAATTGAGATAGGGATTTCAATAAGAGTCCTTCCTTTTCGTTTGTAACTTTGAATTGAATAAACAAATTCAATCAAGAAAAAGAACGAAGAGCTCGAATTTCAAGAAAGGTTCGGAGCAAAGAAAGAAATGGAAAAAGTTGTATGAATTCACAAAAAATCCGCGGATAGGAATTTAAAAAATAGATAGCGAAGTGATTCTGATGATTCAATAAGATTATTACTTCAATTCAGAGCTCTTAGTTGCGTTACTTTGACTGGAAAAATCTTATCGATGCAATAAATAATTAAGTCATAATTTATTGGTTGATTGTATCATTAACCATTTCGTTTTTCTTTTGCGAGGAACTTATCATGAATCCATTGATTTCTGCCGCTTCTGTTATTGCTGCTGGGTTGGCTGTTGGGCTTGCTTCTATTGGACCTGGGATTGGTCAAGGTACTGCTGCAGGCCAAGCTGTAGAAGGTATCGCGAGACAGCCCGAGGCGGAGGGAAAAATACGAGGTACTTTATTGCTTAGTCTGGCTTTTATGGAAGCTTTAACAATTTATGGACTGGTTGTAGCATTAGCACTTTTATTTGCAAATCCTTTTGTTTAATTTTCTATTTGTTTAGAATCCCATAAAAAAGAAAAAAAAATACGTTTTTTTCTTTTTTATTGCCTTAGACTTGCTGCTTGCTTTTTTTGAATTCTATCAGGATTTCACCCTACAAGTACCTACTTGAGTTTTCTTGCGACAATTGCCCCCCCGAAGGACTGATTTGGGGATGAGGAATTAGTATACCGACTCGCTTTCTTCCTTCCCTCTATCTTAGTCCAATCGAAACTTTTTTAAGGAAGTGTTGTAACAAAAACAAAGGGGATATTTCACAATTAACACGAGACCTGATACTGAATTCGAATCCGTATTGTTCTTAATTAGATTCCAAATTGACAATTCAAAAAAAAATGAATTTTGAATAGAAATCAAATAAATTTTGGACTCTATTTAGAGATTTTGAACTATCTAGAAATAGGGAAATAGGTAAATGAATAGGAATATAAGAAAATGACTAATGAATAAAAAAAAGCAAAAACAAAAAAAAAAAGAATAAGGAAAAATAACAATATAATAAAAATATATATATATAATAATATATTAATAATATATATAATAGAAAATAGAAATATAGAAAGAAAGAGAAATATATGAAATATATATCTATATAGATATATAGAAATATATAAATAGAAAATGAAAATATCAGAAAATCCAAAAAAAGTTATTAATTAATCTGTCTATATCTATAAGAGAAGAGGAGATCATATGAAAAA